CTCCCATTTTAAAATAGGCTAAAAGCCTTCGTTTACTTTGTAAACGCCCTTTTGTGTTACCCACCATCTGCATTAAGCTCAGCCGCTCGAGCATATCCTCCTCAACTAGCCGCTCGGTGTGAATGCTAAAACCCAAATACTTCTCTTGAAGGTCAACGAAATCTACTAGCCTCGGCGAGTCACTCCGGTATTGTGTTTTTTTTTTACGGAACCCTTTTTCATAATCTTCTCTAATAACTTCTTGGATGTCTTCGATGTCGATGTCTTCGATGTTTTGACTAACATTTTCTTTTCCTTTAGTTGCTTTTCCTTTAGTTTCTTTTCCTTTAGTTGCTTTTCCTTTAGTTGCTTTTCCTTTAGTTGCTTTTCCTTTAGTTTCTTTTCCTTTAGTTGCTTTTCCTTTAGTTTCTTTTCCTTTAGTTGCTTTTCCTTTAGTTTCTTTTCCTTTAGTTTCTTTTCCTTGACTAACTTCTTCTTTTCCTTGACTAACTTCTTCTTTTCCTTGACTAACTTCTTCTTTTCCTTGACTAACTTCTTCTTCTTCTTCTTCTTCTTCTTCTTCTTCTTCTTCTTTTCCTTTGAAATTTAAAAGAAGTAACTTCATAGGTCTAAGCCACGGGTTCATTTGATATGTCCTCTTACGTAGCATAAATTCTGGGAAGAACCAATCTTCCTGATTCGAATCTTCCTCATTCGAATTCGCTCTGGGTGCCTTTAAGATTTCTTCATTCATTCCCATCCAATTAAAAAAGCTTTTTTTGTCTTCTTTGAGTTCTGGATCTTCTTTGAGTTCTGGATCTTCTTTGAGTTCTGGATCCTTTTCGATTTCTGGATCCAAGAGCATTTTTGGAACGATATCATAAATAAGACCTCTATTCTCATTCTCAATTATTTCAGAATTCTCATTCTCAATTATTTCAGAATTCTCATTCTCAATTATTTCAGAATTCTCATTCTCAATTATTTGAGAATTCTTAGTCTCAATTATTTGAGAATTCTTAGTCTCAATCTTAGTATTTGTATTATGGTTAGGGTCGATCTTTTTCCCGGCCTCCAAATTGACTAGATATTTTTCTAAAAACTTCCAATCAAAGTCCATATATTTTCTTTCAGGTTTTTTCTTTCGTATTTTTTTCAGAGACATATAAACCTTGTCTAGATAATTGTCTAGAGAATTCTTGTCTAGATAAACCTTGTCTAGATAATCCTTGTGATAATCCTCGTAATAATCCGTTTCTAGATAAAGCCGGTCTAGAGAATCCTTGAAATAAACCTTGTCTAGAAAACTCTTGTCTAGATAATCCTGATAATCCTTGTGATAATCCTTGTCTACATAAGTATTGTCTAGATAATTGTGTAGATAAGTACTGTCTCGATAAACCTTGTCTAGAAACTTCTTGTCTAGTATAAAATCCTTGAAATAAGTCTTGAAAAAAATCTCCTCTGGTATATCAAATAAGTCGATCTCTTGGCTCTTATTTACTTGTAATGGCAATTTAGAAATAGAGGAGTCCTTCTTAGTTTCAGAAGAAATGTATTTATATGCTAAAAGATCATATTTATAGTTTTTCTTAAACTTAGTTTTTTGATTTCTTACTAATGAATATACTTCAGAATCATCTTGTTTTTTGGAATGAAGTAATGGGTCTTTTTCATATGAATCTCCTTTATTTAAATCGTTATTTTGAGGCGTATGGCGTCGGTTGACTTTATTTCGCCAGGCTTGTGCGCCTACTCGCTCCCAATGAACCTTAGATAAATTGTATTGAGACTGACCTCTTAACCAGTTTTTCCATGGATTCGTTCCAAAATTTCGAAGTTTCTTATGCTTTAATTCGGAATGGAATATTCCCTGTCTTTCAAAAGAATCCTTTATTGCAGTCTTAAGAAAAAAAGACGTTCCGCGATATTGAAGAACAGATCTTAACTTATCACTAACTAGGGTTTGTGATAATTTGTAAAATACATATGCTTGTGACAGGGAAGATAAATTTGGCAAGGAAGCAAATTTCGGAACAATCTGTGACTTCCGCTTAGTTATATTTTTTATAGTCGAACTAAAGGTAATTCTTTTTTGATTTGTTTCAGTATTGGAAATGTCTTTCTCAAAAAATTTTTTTGTTAAATTGATTCTAGGAATCTTAATGATACATAGAAAGATATCTAGGTATATTTTGTATATTTTTTCAATGAAAATTTTTTGAAAATAATTCCATTTACTTATTAATCGAACATTTCTTCTTTTTACAATTTTCCAAATATTTTTTGGTGATTCTACATTATTATTTTGCTTTTTGTTGTTAGGACTATTATTTAGTCCTGGAGTGACTTTTTTTTTTTCTTTTGTAATTCTTTCTATTTGATTTTTGATTGTGCTTGTTCTATTAATCAGATTTTGTATTTTTTCTTCTGAATTTGTAGAAGCTGTAGATCGAATTTGACTAAATGATTCATTAATTATCTCATTGCTGATTATAGAATCTTTTTCTTTTTGAGTTTCACTCGATTCATCTACTCCTATCCCTTTCAATCTTGTATTTTTTTTGGTTATTTTCAAAATTGTGCTTTTTAGAACTAGAACCCTTTCTTTAAGCCGTTTTATGCTTTCTTTAAGCCGTTTTATGCTTTCTTTTGCGTTTCCTAGAACTCTAACAAAATTTTGCTTTATTTTTGGGTTGAAAACGCTTCTTATAAGTCGAAAGGCGCTCCCTTCCAATTTTTCTGCTGCGAATCTTTGACTTTTTTTGCCTAGTTCTTTAAAAATGGGCCCCCAAAAAATGGAAAAGGAACGGTTGGGTCGGGCACCACCCCAAGGATAGTCAGCTAGTCCCCAGAAAGACCTTATAAAAGCATAATCGTTGGTTATCCTTTGTCTATTATCCGCTGTGTGCCAAGGTTTCAACTCTAAAGGCCATAAAACTTTGACCTGAAGACCGTAGTCCCACCACTCCTCCGGAAAGTTCCTGATGGATATGACGCCTATAGCAAAACCGTCATCGTTGCATAAAAGATGAGTCTCGTTTTCCCAGTCCTTTCTATCCTCAGCCCACTCGGGCTGCTGCAAAAATAAGATACGACCAATATTTTTAGCTATTATCGCTAAAGGCAATGCAATATATCTTCTCAAATAGGAGTTAAAAATTAATACGATACCTCTTACTCCTAGCCCATAATAAAGCTCATTCCATGCATCTATTCCATCCATCCGGAACAGCTCTTCTTCGGGGTCTAGTTCGATTTTATCTTTTTTGATTCTTTTCAATTTTTTCCGTTCTTTCAATGCTTTGCTTTTTTTTTCGTCTATCTTCCTTTTTGTCTTCCTTTTTGTCTTCCTTTTTGTTTTTGTCTGTTCTTTCTTAGGTCCCTTAAGAGTGAAAAAGTCCCCTTTTTTGATTCCAAACCTATGCATCAAATTTTGCATTTTCAAAACAAGGGGTTTCACTACCCTAAAAGAACTAGACAGTGTACTTTTTAAGAAGCCCAAAAAAAGAGGGGAATGCGGAAACATTTCAATCTGTCTTACAACAACTCCGTTTTTACGCCTTAGGACGCTCGCAACACCTTTGATGTCATCCTGATGCCAAAATTGGTCGCGCACCGCTCTCAAGGAGGTCCTCCACACGTCCTTATTCTCGGTTTTCCACTCGGTATTGGTGGTGAGGCTGCCAACGTGAACATGAGCAAGGCTTTTCTCAAAGTCAATACTATAAGGGTCTCCCCCACTCTTGATCAAATCCTTCATAACCTTCTCATTAATCTTTTTAGCAATCTCCGGATCAATCTTATTACTATCTTTAGAAAGATTTTTGATAAGTAAATTTTGAGTAGCCTCATTCAAAATAATTTCATATTTGTATTGTGCTGATATAATATCAAAGCACTCATCATCTCCCCGCTTGGTCACAAAGGGTTCGCCCAGGTCGTATACGACCTCGCGGAGTAATACGTATGACCAGCGAGGGACGCGTTGACGGATGTGCGCTCGTCCCGCCCTTTCTCCCATTTTATAAGTCCTTAGTTGCTGTAGCTTTTTTAGTTTTCGCTGGTTCCAATCAATGCTTCCCCCCCCTTTTTCCCAAGGCTTAGAAAAAAATTTTGCCAAAGGATTATAATATAATTTTCCTTCTGCTCTTAGTTTTAGTGTTTTACTTTTGAGTATCGCGAAGATTCTCTCTTCATATTTTGGGGACTCGAAAATGAAACCTGGCAAAAGGGTCTCATGAATTTGATTTAGAGCAAGGATTTGCTTAAGTTGAGATTCTGTAGGTTCATCGTCGATTCTTTCACGAGATTCTGTAGGTTCAGCGTCGATTCTTTCACGAGATTCTGTAGGTTCAGCGTCGATTCTTTCACGAGATTCTGTAGGTTCAGCGTCGATTCTTTCACGAGATTTTGTAGTTCCATCGTCGATTCTTTCACGAAATTTTGTAGTTCCATTTTTTTTTCTTCGACGAGATTGCATTGCGTTCTGGACTTTTTCACGAGATTGCATTTCATTCTTTTTTCTTCGACGAGATTGCATTTCATTCTTTTTTCTTCCACGAGATTTACGAGATTGAATTACATTGTAGACTTTTTCACGAAATTCACCCAATTGAAGAAGTGCCCTTTCGTCGCGTAGACGTGCTTCTTCGCGTAGACGTGCTTCTTCGCGTAGACGTGCTTCTTCGCGTAGACGTGCCTTTTCTTCCCTTTTCTCCTGTTCTTTGCTTTTCGGTGCCTTTTCTTCGCTTTTCTCCTTTTCTTCGCTTTTCTCCTTTTCTTCGCTTTTCTCCTTTTCTTCGCTTTTCTCCTTTTCTTCGCTTTTTTCCTTTTCTTCGCTTTTTTCCTTTTCTTCGCTTTTCTCCTTTTCTTCGGGATCCTCGATTACTTTGCTAAATTTTTTGATTCTTCCACGAGAGGGCCCATTCAACAAAGGATCATACCTTTTTGGTAGGCAGAGGCAGGTTTCGTTCATTTTCTCAATACAAACCCGAGTCCTTTTGTCGAGTATATCTAGA